GAAACTTTACAACGTTACAAAGAACTTCAGGACATTATAGCTATCCTGGGGTTGGACGAATTATCCGAAGAAGATCGTCTAACTGTAGCAAGAGCACGAAAAATTGAGCGTTTCTTATCACAACCCTTCTTCGTGGCAGAAGTCTTTACCGGTTCTCCAGGGAAATATGTTGGTCTCGCAGAAACAATTAGGGGGTTTCAACTGATACTTTCCGGAGAATTAGATAGTCTTCCCGAGCAGGCCTTTTATTTAGTGGGTAACATCGATGAAGCTACCGCGAAAGCTATGAACTTAGAAGGGGAGAAGAAATGACCTTAAATCTTTGTGTACTGACTCCTAATCGAATTATTTGGGATTCAGAAGTGAAAGAAATCATTTTATCTACTAATAGTGGCCAAATTGGCGTATTACCAAACCACGCCCCTATTGCCACGGCGGTGGATATAGGTCTTTTGAGAATACGCCTCAATGACCAATGGTTAACGGTGGCCCTGATGGGCGGTTTCGCTAGAATAAGTAATAATGAGATCGCCATTTTAGGAAATGATGCGGAGATGAGTACTGACATTGATCCGCAAGAAGCTCAACAAGCTCTTGAAATAGCTGAAGCTAACTTGAGTAGAGCTCGGGGTAAGAGACAAGCAATTGAGGCGAATCTAGCTCTCAGACGAGCTAGGACACGAGTAGAGGCTCTGAATGTTATTTCGTACTAGTCAAAAATACATCAAAATAATAATCAAAAGAAGTTCTTTATTATTATACACTATACACCAGATTTTGATTCCGCCAATTGAAGACAATCAAGTCTAGATGATACAACGAAAAAAGAAGATGGGTAGAAAAACTTATTAGATACCATTGACTCTGGTATCTAATAAGTTCTACCTACTATTGGATTTGAACCAATGACTCCCGCCGTATGAAAGCAATACTCTAACCACTGAGTTAAGTAGGTTATTTATCATCACAAAAAAAGGACCCATCGCTTCGGGGATTATAGGTGGAATATTATTTCTAAGCAATACCAATCCGCTAACAGTAAACGGATCAGAGAGCTATCATGTGGGATCCTATCTTGACAAGAAATTATCTATATGTTAAGATATCTATGACAAGGGCTATAGCTCAGTTAGGTAGAGCACCTCGTTTACACGTGCGCCAATGCTTTTCAAGAGAGCCCATTATGCAATGAACATAATTGATCTTATTGAGAAATCGATGTCTTACTCCATAGATTCGAAGGAACAAGAGAACAATAGCCTGACAAATATTGGGTTCGGTCCGATTTGAGTGCGAATTCAGGTGCCAAATCAAATAGAACCTACCATTGATTTGCTATTTGATAAGGTAAATACCCAGTCCATTCAATGCTAGGCTTAATGAGTATAAGGGACTCAAAAGAACCTCTTTTCGTCCTATGAACTTTAAGGTGTATGAAGTCTCATATTTAATTCTTGCAGCGGAACGATGGAGACTCCATTTAACTCAGGTTGATCTAGGCCGGAGGCAGACCTAAGTCAAGGTAACCCTTCTTTGAAACACTTTGGTATTGCTCCTTCATCAGAATCCAAATGATGAATCACAGAGCACATGGAGCCATCTTATTATCTTCCCATAAAGAAAAAATATGGTGGACTAACTGATCTTTACATCAATCAGTTGATGAAAGAGCCCAATGCAACAAAATGCATGTTGGGTCTTTGAAACAGTTCGAATCATTTCGATAATAATAAGTTTGATCTGTTTTACCGAGAAGGTCTACGGTTCGAGTCCGTATAGCCCTAACACATTCTATTTTTGTATAGACATTCTATTTTAGTTTAGTATAGTTTTCATTTCCTCATTAGATTAGTACTTGTTTATGGACTGACCCGTCTATTTGTCCGTAGAAATGAAAGCATTACCACATGCTCATGTGAATACATAGGGACAGGAAAATAAAAACAATAATTCATTCCAACGAATCCAATCGCTATTTGTAAAATCTAGGATAAAATACCTATCCTTCTTCCTTAATCTTCACGGGTGAATTACATATGACTTTTTTCCTGTCCATGATCAAAGAGTTACGGATATACTTTTGTTTTGGTATACCCAATCTCAGTCAATGAAAATCATGACATGTTCCTCCGTCTAAAAACTTTATCCTGACCCAGCCAAACGGAATCCTAAGTTACACGGATCTAGTACCTATTCTTTTCTTGATCTTGTATTTGTAGAAATCCCTCGACTTCAACTAATTCTTTTTTGGCCGAACAACAAACAAATTGGTTGTTTCAAATATAATGCAGAGATAATGAATTGGTCCTTAATGTATCAACGTTCCTTCGTCTATATTCTATGAATTGGGTTGGTTTGGGGATTTGGTCTGTCGAATTGTTCGACAATGTGTGATTCTTTCTATTAGAAGTATCTTATGTAGATCATTTATGATTCCACGAATTCTATCACTCTGTGCTATTTTTCATTGTGTAGTGTAAGTTTGTTCCAAAATAAACCC